AAAAATAGTGTTCCTATAATAACATGTAAACCGTGGAACCCTGTTCCAAAGTAAAAACATGATCCATAAGCCCCATCTGATAAAGTAAATGAAGAAACTGAATACTCAACACCTTGGAATCCTGTAAATATTAATGCTAATATAATTGTAAATAGAGCACCATAAAGAGCTCCATTTCTGTTACCTTGTATTAAAGAGTGATGAGAATAAGTTATTGTAACACCTGATGCTAATAATAACACAGTATTAAGTAATGGTAATTCAAAAGCATTTATTGCTTCTATACCAATAGGAGGTCACTGTGCTCCTAATTCCACTGTAGGTGATAAGGCACTGTGAAAGTACGCTCAGAATATAGCTAAGAAGAATAAAGCTTCGGATACTATAAACAAAGCAACTCCCATGTTTAAACCTTTTTGTACAGCTAAAGTATGATTACCTATGTAAGTTCCTTCGCTTATAACGTCTCTAAATCAAAAAAACATACTTGAAATAACTAAAATAAGGGCAAATAGTAATCAGTAACCTGCATTTTGGAAAGCATGCATAGTTAAAACACCTGAAGTAGTCAAATTTAGTAAACTTATACAAGTAAATATAGGTCAAGGTGAAGGAGAAACAAGATGAAATGGATGTCCTTGAAAAGCACTTCTGTTCTGATTAGACATAATAAATATGATATTTTTTTTTTCAATAAATAAGGAATTTAAAATTAATTTTTACGAAATTATAAGGATTTGGTTTTATTGTTAAACAAAACCTAATATTGTATGTTAAACCTTAAAGTTTTACATTAAACAATTTTTTTGTGAAGCATATAGTTAAATACTGTATAAATTATTGTTCTTGCAGTCAAGTTAAGAATTTTTCTAAAGATAATGATTCTATAACAATAGGCATAGAACTGTGTAAAATTCCACATATTTCTGAACATTGTCCAAAGAAAGAACCTTCTCTGTTGATTAATACAGATATCTGGTTAAGTCTACCAGGGTATGCGTCACATTTTATACCTAAAGCAGGACATGCATAAGAATGTATAACATCACCTGAAGAAATTATGAATCTTACATGTGTTAATTCAGGTAATAATACTCTATTATCAACTTCAAGCATTCTCAATTGACCTTCTTCTAAGTCAGATTCAGGTACTAAGTATGAGTCAAACTCTAGCTCTTCATCATCGTCACTGATAAAATCAGGGTACTGGTAACTTCAGTATCATTGATGTCCTTCTACGAACACTGTTAATGATGGATCTGTAACTTCATCCATTAAATATAATAACTTAAATGAGGGAAAAGCGATTAATATTAAAATTAATGCAGGTGTAATAGTTCAAATTAATTCAATAAGGGTTCCGTGATTTAAGTATTTGTTACTTATAGGAGATTTTGTATAAACGTAATTTCTTATAATAGATACCATAATTCAGGCTACCCCAAATAATATTATAACAAGGTAAAACATAATGTTGTCATGTAATTCAACAAGAGCTTCCATCTGAGGACTAGCACTATCTTGAAAATAAACACCCCATGGTTGTGGAGCATCACAAAAAAGAGTAAAGTGATTAAAAAAATTCATAAACTTTTTAGATATATTTAGTATAAAAATTTCCATAAATGTTATTTTGTGGAGTGTATTCTTCTATATACGCATTTTTTTTTTTAAGTGCAATTATTATTAATAAAATAATAATAGAGATTAATAATAAAAATAATATTATTTACTGTTTTATTGTTATTACAATAGCTCCCACCATGGCCAGTAAAAGAATTATAGATGTAAGTATTAATCACAAAGGATAAGCAGTGTAGATGATATTACCTATGCTAGTTATATGTGAAGTTTCTGCTAAAACACCATCTCATATATGAGAACTAACAAATGATAAATCATGGTTGTATATAGAAGAAGGCTCGGAAGTAAAAAGATTTAATCCATAACTTGTGTAATGATTACTAGTTTCATCCATGTTTGTAGAAATTTTGTTTAAACCTAAATTATAAATATATCCTTTAGCAACAAAATTATTGGGCAATAAATTAAATAATGTTAAATTAAATACTATACCTATAATAGCAGCTAAAGGTACACTATTATTGTTATCTGTAACAAGTTCAGATATTCTTACATTAATAAGCATTAAAATAAATAAGAATAGTATTGAAACCGCACCCACGTATACCAGTAGATAAGATAAACCTATAAAGTTTATACCTAACATCATAAGATATCCTGCTATGTTAAGGAACAGTCCTATTAAAAATAAAACTGATACTATGGGGTTTTTGCTAATAATAACAAGAATACCAGATAATACAGACAATACTGATATTATATATAAAAGGTTGTAACTTAAACCATTAGTAAAAGTTTCATTTAATATAAATAAATTAGTCATAAATGTTTTAGTTTTTTTTTATTCTCGGTCAAAGGTTATATTATAATAACTTTCCTTGTTTATTCCAATAGTATGCAATATTTTTCTTTACTAATAACATGTTTATTTTTCTTAAAAATACTATTTATTAGTTATTAATAACAATGAACAATAAAGAGATAGTAATTAAGGAATAGGTGATTTGAACACCTAACCTACCGTGTGTAAAACGGTTGCTCTACCAATTGAGCTAATTCCTTTTAAAGTAAATATACATATCCATAAAGGGCAATAGCCAGAGGAGAAACTCGAATTCTCACTATTAATGCATGAAATTAATGTTCTAACCAATTGAACTACTCGGGCTTTTTTATGGTATAAAATATAGTTAAAACCACTGCTGTAAATGTATAAATTAAACGTGAAGCAAAATATAAGCCGGTATATTAATAACATATATGTCAGACCTATTATAACTATTATATAAAATATACTTATCACCTATTAATATAAGAATATTTGAATATAATAAGGACAATAATTAAAGATAAATATATCATGGGTGTATATCCTGACTTGAACAGGAAACTTACTGTGCCACATACAGTTGTTCTACCTATTGAACTATATCCACCTTTAGTTGATAAAACCTATTTTTATTATGTTGGAGTGATTCGAACACTCATAGGTAAATACCAAAAATTTATGACTTGCCGATTAGTCTACAACATATTATTGTTTCATAATTAAATATTAGGTTATTTAATAATTTAAGTATAATGTTACTTATTAACTATGAAACAATATGTTAATATTAAAACACCTTTTAATGTATACTGTAACCCAATTATGTTATAAACAACAGGATGATATATAAATAACTTGTTATCATGTTAATAAATTTTTTTCTTGTATGTATTACAAAAATATTAGGGCGTATAGGTAGCAAGATTTGAACTTGCACGGATACTATCCATTCCATCCTAAGTGGAAACTGTCTACCAATTTCAGCATACCTATTTTTTTTCTTTTTAGGAAGTTATAAAAAAAAAACAATATATAAAAAAATACTCTAATGATTATAGTCAAATATTTTGTAAAAAAAGGTTTTGTATTTTTACCTATACATATTGGTAAGTTTAGTAATCATACCGCTATTAAGCTTAACATCCTGGTTTATTACCTCTTAATATTTCCTAAATTTATGGTTAAGTATACGGTTTATAATACCTACCTGTTTAAATATTTTATACCGGTCAGCATTAGGTGGCTATTTCTCTACTTATTAATATTATATATTAGAATATTATCTTTTATACAGTTGAGAGATTTTTATAATTTACTCTACCGCTACGTTAAGTCTATAAACAAATAATTTTTTTTGTTTTCATGTATTCGAATTTTAGTTAATACAAGCGCTGCATAGGACACATAACTATTTACTTATAGAGGGTTTCATAATTAATATTATTATAATATAATTATTTATATATTAATAGTTATATATTATTTAACTAATACAATACATTGCAATTATTGCTTTTAATAAACATAATAATACTACTAATATCAATATTTTATGTTTTTTTTTTATGCTCGAGATAAGATTTGAACTTATAACCTAAACATCTTCAGAGTTCCGCTCTACCAGGTTGAGCTTCTCGAGCTTTTTTCGTTACTTTGATTACCAGTTACTAGTGACTTTTTAACGATGGAGATATTAGGACTCGATCCTAAAATAACGATATGCAAAATCGCAGTTTTACCAATTAAACTATATCCCCTATGTGAAACTGTCTATATATAAGTATTAAGCAGATCAATGTGATAGTTAATTACTTATCTACTATTACACGGCTTTTTACTTATAACTATTCCAGAGAAATACGTCATCACCCTGTATAAAAAACACTTTAAGACTAAAGCATTAATAGGTACGTATATATACAAAATATTATATATTTTTGCCTAATGTAAGAAACTCATACTAAATATACTTGTAATATCCAGGCTAAATATACCGTAAAAAAGTAATACAGTTTGTAACTAATATAACCCATTTGGGAATTGAACCCAAGGTGTAATGGTGAAAGCATTATGTCTTAACCTCTTGACTAATGGGTCTATATAAAATACTATCCGAGGAACGACTTGAACGTTCACGATATATTATCAGAAAATCTTAAGTTTTCCCTGTCTACCAATTCCAGCACTCGAACTTATTAAGAAACAGAAGTTAAACGCGGTAAAAAAAAAATTTTTTTTTTTTTACATTTAAGGCCAAAGTGATTTGAACACTTATCTCAGCTATCATGAGCAGCTTGCTTTACCAATTAAGCTATAACCTTTATAAATGAGTGCGGACAAAGGAGTTGCACCTCTATTTACTGGGCATGAGCCAGTTATGTTACTATTACATCAATCCGCATTAATCATATTTTTATTATAAAAACACTATAAGTTAAAAATACTATTAATATAGCCCAGTGCAAGTATCGCACTTACTTCTACCGATTACAAAACGGTTGCATTACTTTTATGCTAACCGGGCTTTATGTCAATTAATTCTAATTTTTATCTATTATAATAATTGCTTCTAGATAATTTTCATACAATATTAATAATTAAAGTTAAATGTAAATGTAAATGCAAAACCATATTAACTTTAAAAATAATATAGAAAGACAAAAATATATAATACTAGTATATTCGACTTTTAAATATTTTTGCCATATTATATTACAATAAACCAATTTTCTAATTGAAATTAATATAAATATATTTTGTTAATGAAAGAAAATTCTTACCTAAGACTTGAACTTAGATCTAGATATTAGAAGTATCCTGCTCTACCATTAAGCTAGTAAGAATATAAGTATAACTATATTTATTTTTGCTATTTTTTTTTACAAAATCTATAAGGTATTTAATTTAAACCCTGTATAAGAGACACGGAGGAATTGAACCTCTAATACTTGATTTGCAATCAATACGTAAAACCTTTTACAACATGTCTCTATAAATTTTATCATAAAACGTGTATAAGATTCGAACTTATATAATTTGTGTCCGTAGCACAATACTTTAACCATTAAGTAAACACGTTTATAATAGTATATCTTATTTATATCATTATTAACATTAATTTATATATTTGTTACTAATATAAATGTTTTCATTACGGTTTTTTATATATTTAATATAATAAATTTATCAGTATGCACCAATAATGAATGTTAGATACAAAGTTAACACTACTTTTTATGAAAACTTTTAAGTAAAATCCGTTATAATATTACAACAGCCCTTAACATGAATTGAACATATATCAGAATATTAACAGTATTCCGCTCTACCGTTGAGCTATAAAGGCTTTATATGGGTATTTAACTATCTATTTGTATAATTTATTATGATAATATTATCATTATTTTAATAAACCTGATTAAGCTAAAAAAATTATCAAATTTTCTCGTTTTGTTTATTACATTGATAATTAATTTTTTTTTTATTATAATAATGTAAGTAATAAACAAAAAACATATTATTATATAAAATCTAACTAAGAAATTAAATACATTTTTTGTGAATAGTTAATAAATTTAATTATAATAATAAACAGATGTTATAGTAAATTAACATACTAAGGTAAAAATTATATTTTTATATTAGCTTATTTAGCATAATATACTTGTCTACTTTCAATAGATAATGCGTTTTTACCTAGTTCAAATACAAATCCTAAAGTTAAAACTAAGAAAAATATTAACATAACTATTAACCCAAACACACCATTAACATAGGCACTTACTACATAAGGATATACTAGTAGTATTTCTAGGTCAAATAGTAAAAATAATAAAGCAAAGATGAAAAATGAAATACTAAATTCACTTCTATTTTGACCAAGAAATGAGTGAAATCCACATTCAAAAGCACTATCTTTTTCATCGTAAGGGTTATGAGGAGCAAATACTAGATTTAATCCTAGTAATACTATAGCTAAAATTGGTATAAAGATAAAAAAAAATGTTTGGCTTGTCATTTAAGCGTTAAATAGTATTAATGTTAGAATACTTACTATACTAAATCATTGTTCAGGCATATATATAAATAATAATAATAATAATGTTATTATAGATATAATTGAACTTAAAGAACTACTTATTACAATGTTTTCAGGTTTAACTGTTAATGTTTTAGATTGTTTTATATATTTTAAATGACTTGATTCTAGAGTATTTTTTGCACTATATACAACAACGTTTATATTATCTATATTAGGGTTTACTATATAATCATTTTTGTAGAAGAAAATTTGTTTTATTAAATTAAGATAATATCCTGCACCTATTACACTAGTAAGTATTGCAACTAATGCCATAAATACGTATCCACTATCTATTGCAGCACTTAATATCATCTGTTTGGCAAAAAATCCTATTATAGGAGGTATACCTACGAAAGAAAATAATGTTATTGCTAAACTAATTGATATAAACGGGTTTACGTAGAAATATCCCTTTATTTGGTTAATTAATTGCACAGGAGAATAATTATCTGCTACTGTTAGTAAATCATGCTTATTATTATAGTCATCATTATATACATATAAATATAATGAATATCCTATAGTTAGTAATATTATGAAAGCATTTAAGTTTGATAAGCTATATTGTAATATATAGAATATATAAGATTGTATGGATTCAGTAGAATTTATTGTTAAAGCTAATAGGATAAAACCAACATGACTAATCGTACTATATGCAAAAAGTCTTTTTATTCTAGATTGTGTTAGACCTAACACAGATCCTATAACTAAAGAAAATAAACTACTTAGCACTAGTATGTTTTTTCAATTAAACGAGAAAAAATCATAATTAGTATAATATACTATTTCTAAAAAAAATGCAAATATAGATATTTTTGCTATTATTGCTACATAAGTAGTTACAATAGTAGGTATTCCATCATAAACATCAGGAGATCAAAAATGGAAAGGTGCGGCACTTACTTTAAATAAAAATCCAGTGAACATTATTATTAATGATAAATTAAAATAATAAGGTTGATACATGTACATTAGAGAAGAACTTTTTAATTCGCTAATATTAGCAATAACATAAATATTGTCTAAATTTGTAGTACCTGAATTAATATATAATAAGGCTGAACCAAACAATATAAAACAAGAAGATAATCCACCTAGTAAAAAATAAGTTAATCCGCTAGCTGTTGATGACTCTGAATCTCTATATAAAGTAGATAATATATATAGACCGTAACTTTGTAACTCAATTGCAAGGAATATAGATATAAGATCTGCAGTACTTATCAAGAACACTGCTCCACAAATTATAAATACTATTATTAAACTATATTCTATAATTCTAAATTGTTCACCATTTTTATTTGAAACTATATTTTTGTTATAGGATAGTTTTTTATATAAAAGGCTGGATATAGATGATAGTGTTTTTATGTATATTTTTCTAGGATAAAAGGCAGTTAAAGTTAATATAACTGCGCTAATCAAAAAAATAAATATATTAAATGTTTGTGTATACGTACTTACATTAAATAAACCTCCATATATTCCTATACCATTTTCTAATGGTCTTACATACAAATTAGCATATGCTAAAAAGCTTGTCAATAATAATCCAATTATAACTATTCTAGAAAATAAAATAGACTTGTCACGTCTTAAAGTAACGGCATTTGAAAATAATAATAAAACTAATAAAGATATTAACATTTATTTTTATTTAAACTAATAAATAATATTATATATAAAAAAAAATGCCTGCTTGCTTAATGGTAAAGTAATGTATTCCTAATATTTTAGTCTGAGTTCGAATCTCAGGTAGGCAATTTTTTTTCTTGTTATAAAGAAAAAAAAAAAATTAAAAATAAGTATATTTTTATGTACAAATATTTATTGTAAATGTTTGGTTTACTAAATTATATATTTTTTTATTGTTAAATTTTATTCAGTTATATTCTTATATGAATGTTTTCAATTTAAATTTGTTTATTTACTTTGCATATAGGAAAAAAAAAATAAGTTTACTATCTTATAAATATTTATATGTTATATTCACCTACAATTATTTCTATTATTGAAGTTATAATAGTTACTGTACCTGTTTTATTAACAGTTGCATTTGTTACAGTAGCTGAAAGAAAAACAATGGCAAGCATGCAAAGAAGACTTGGACCTAATGTGGTAGGATATTATGGTTTATTACAAGCATTTGCGGACGCGCTTAAACTTATTTTAAAAGAGTATGTTTCACCTACGCAAGCAAATTTAGTATTATTTTTTCTTGGTCCAGTTATAACTCTAATATTTTCTTTATTGGGATACGCAGTTGTACCTTATGGTCCAGGACTAGCTATATGAGATTTTAATTTAGGTATATTATATATGCTGGCCGTTTCGTCATTAGCTACTTATGGTATATTGTTAGCTGGTTGATCTGCAAATTCTAAATATGCTTTTTTAGGATCTCTTAGAAGTACAGCACAATTAATAAGTTATGAACTTATATTGAGTTCAGCAATATTACTTGTAGTTTTATTAACAGGTAGTTTAAATTTAACCGTTAATATAGAAGCTCAAAGAGCAATATGATTTATCATGCCATTGTTCCCTATATTTATTATATTTTTTATAGGTTCTGTAGCAGAAACTAACAGAGCTCCTTTTGATTTAGCTGAAGCAGAATCAGAACTAGTTAGTGGTTTCATGACAGAGCATGCTGCAGTTATATTTGTTTTCTTTTTCTTAGCAGAATATGGTAGTATAGTTCTTATATGTATTTTAAATACTATGTTGTTTTTAGGAGGATACTTACTAGATTTTTCATTTATATTATCTGGATTAGAACTACTAGGTTATGTAACCGTTGAAACATTTGATAGTCCTTTAATCGAAGGTATGTTATATGGTCTTACTTTGGGTGTAAAATCTTGTGTAATGATATTTATATTTATATGAGTTAGAGCTTCATTTCCTAGAATACGTTATGATCAATTAATGTCTTTTTCTTGAACTATATTATTACCTATCGTTATTGCCTTTATAGTATTAATGCCTTGTATTGTTTATAGTTTTGAAATAATACCTAGTAACATAAGCTTATTATAATTTACAATTTTTAATTATTATTTTTATCTAATATTACGTATTTAACTTATTAAACACCTGATTATTATAAGACAAAATTAATTAGTAACATTAGTTGTAATAAAAAGGATTAATAAAAAATATAACATAAGATATTCTATAATAAATAAAACTGTAGTATAAATAAAAATACGTCAATACTGGTTAAATGTGGCTTTTTTCTTTTGCAATGTTGAAAGTTTGTTTTAGCTACAAGGTATTACATATAAACATAACCTTTACATGTTAATTTCTTTTCGTTATATACACCTAAATAAAATCATTTTCTCGTCTGCAACTTACTACTATAGCCTTTATCGATTGTTTGACCTTTGCTTATTTGTGCTTTACAACCTTTGCTTTATATTTCCCTTATAGACAATAGTTAAGGTTCCGATTAAAGTTAATCAGCTTTTTTTTATAAACTTTTCATATGGAATCCATTTTGTTATCTATTAATTTGACAACATGTAAAAGTAAAATATATATACGGATAAATCAAGCAGATATGCCTTTTCAATAATATGAAAATATAACGTTATTTATCGCTAATAAGAAAAGAGAAAATCCTTCGACTACCTCATAAATTAATAATCAAGGCGTAAAAGTTTTTCAACTGCGTGATAAGCTAATTTATAAGGTATCATAATGCATTAATTACATTATGATTCTCTAAGTGATAAAACAATAATTACTAAATTACATAATCGATTCATAAGTAAGAAAAACAAAAATGTCTGAATAAGGTGAAAATTTTACAAATAAGGCGATATTGATAAAGCAGTCATATAAAAATATTATAATTGTGTAACGGCTTTATAAAGTAAGTATGCAAAAACGATGAACACGGTTTATAGCAAATAGTCTAGTATAATACGCATATAACATCAAGTAATATTATTTCAATTTAACATCATTACACTATATAGTAACATATAAATACTGTTTAATAGTATAAATTGTGTACTGAAACAATATGTTTGCCATTTAATTTATGTATTATCTACTTCAATTATTAATATATGTATTGTAAAATTTCATCACGAGTTTGATGTTAAGTATATAAAGAAACTATTATGGATAAATAGCTATATATCATTAGGAAATATTAAACACGCTACCATGTGTAACAACGTTGTGTAAATACAACGTTGGATAACTTGGACGTGTAATCCAGGTAAAAACCAATATTTAAACGAAGTGAACTGAAATATCTTATTAGCTTCAGGAAAATAAATCAAATGAGATTGTTTTATCAAAATAATATGATAAAATATGAGTCTTTAAAGTAAAATGGATATAATCTGTTTGAATATAGGGAAACCTTTCTCTAAGACTAAATATGATATATTACGCGACAGTTTAGTAGTACCGTAAGGGAATTGTTTGAAATAGTAGTTTTATAAGCAGCTCAAGTTTAGTTTAAAAAATAAATTAGAGCGTACCTTTTGCATAATGGGTCAGCAAGTTAATATTAGATGCGAGATGAATAATCCCAGATAAACCAATTATTAAATAATGAACAAGTATCTAGTATTAGACCCGAAGCCTAGTGATCTTACCATGATCAGGGTTATAAAAGCTCGAACAGGTTATCGTTGTAAAGATATCTGATGAATTGTGGTAAGTTAGTGAAAGACAAAACTGACTAGGATAGCTGGTTTTCCGCGAAACCTATATAAGTAGGTAGTTTAAAATTTTTACTTGAAAAAGTAATAACATCATTGCAGGTACAGAATTGTGATCTCAGACAAATTTAGATTATCGCATTTTTTATAAAAAGCGTAATCTGTTTGTATACATTGGGGGATCGTGAAGATTTTATCAGTGAGGATTTGCTCTCGGAAGGGCAATGATGAATATTAAATTGTCGGACATAGTACGATAAGGTTGTATGTCTAAAGGGAAACAGCCCAGAACAAGAGTTAAAGGTTCCAAAATTATTGTTAAGTGAAATTAAGGGAGTTTTTTTCAAATACAACCAGGAAATAGGCTTAGAAGCGGCCATTTTTTAAAGATCTCGTAACAGAGCACTGTTTTATTTTAATATAAAGTTAAACGCACCGAAAATTTAACGGATCTAAACAATATACCGAAACCTTGTACGTAAATAAAAATTAGGTTTATTTACGGGGTAGCGGAACGTTGGGTTAACTTTTAGAATTTATATCATTGATATGAATTAAGTTTAGACATAAACAAGATAATCCCAAGTGATAATGCTGACATGAGTAACGAAAAAGGGTAAACCCCTCGCCTTAAGCTTATGGTATTTTTCTTAAAGTAACGGCCCCTAAGTTTATTGATCTGACCTAAAGGATTAAATGATGGGAAAATCTTTATATATACCTAAACATTTAGGTATTAATATTTTCTTAAATAAGTATAATGTTATAAAGGTTTAAGAAAATAATAATACAAAGTAGTGAATGTTCTGGAAAAAGTATGTAATAATATAACCGTACCTAAATACTACCACAAGTAAGCAAGTAGAGTATACAAAGGCGTTTGAGATAACAATCATTAAGGAACTCGGCAAAATGACACCGTAACTTCGGGATAAGGTGTGCCATTATTCATTTTTTTTTTAATCATTTTTATATTATTAGAAAAACAAAAAAAAGCTTTTTTAATAAGAAAAAAGTGTGATTAAAGAAAAAATACAGCGATAAGAGGAGACATAAAATGGTGTTGTACGACTGTTTAATTAAAACAAAGCACTTTGCATAAGATTTTAAATCAAAGTATTGAGTGTGATTTCTGCCCGATGTTGGCTGGTTAACGGATTTTCTTAGTAAAATAAAAAAGCTAGGTTTTGAAGGAACCCCCAATCAATGGCGGCCTTACCGATGAGGGTCCTAAGGTAGCGGAATACCTTGGCCGTTAAATGCGGTCTTTGCATGAATGATTTAACGATACAACAGCTGTCTCAATGATTGTCTCAGTGAAATTGGAATAACTGTGCAGATACAGTTTTCTTCTAGTTAGACGAGAAGACCCTATGCAGCTTTACTGTTGCTAGTAATTGAATATAATAAAACAAGTTGTAGTATATAAGGTTATTGATAAGATAATAGTGAAATACCTTTACTTAGTTTATTATATTATTGGGGGTTATAATATGTGTTTAAAGTCAAGAGTTAAAGCGTTTGCAGCAACCGTTACATTGAAGTTAATAATGGTGTTAATGGATATGTAGCCTATATTATAAGTAGAGGAGCCGATAAGTAGCTTATCTTACGAGGCTGTATAATATAGATGGTATAGTATACATAGTATACTTACAAACTTTTTACTTATTATAATTACCCAAACGCTTATCCAAAAGAAAAATAATGGTGTATTTCCCCTTATTACCTAATAAGAGAGACACAAGCACACATTAAGGAGAAATTTGCTAGTGGACAGTTTATGCGGGGCACAGATCCCACAAAAAGTACCTGGGTGTATCCAAAGTTAAAACTGTAAATTTATCAAGTTTAATTGGTAATTTTGTACTAATATTATGCTCGTAACATGTTTATCGTAATTAGTATTAGTACATTACGTTTATTTACTTTGTAATGGATTATTTTTAATTTATTCACTTATAATTCTATTAAGTTAGATTAATTTTATTTTTTTAAGTAAGGTTTTAACTATATGGAAAATAGATGTTAATAAACCGTTAATTTGTACAGGTTTTATTTGTTTTTTTGTATAAATTTATAATTTTTTGTGGTAATAATACCAAATATTACACTTTTTGTATAAATTAAAAATGATATTACGAAACTTTTTCATAAAAATTTACAATAAAAATGATTTTTAAAATAACTATTAAAGTTTAATGGCTTAACCTTGCTTTACTGTTTGACTTACATGTCTATCAGTCGCGTAAGCGGGGCATACGATCACAAGATGCAGAAAGGAAAGGTCTTGGATTTTTGAAAAAGCTACGCTAGGGATAACAGGCTAATTGCGCCAGAGAGTACAAATTGAGTGCGCAGTTTGGCACCTCGATGTCGGCTTAGCTCATCCACATGAATGCAGGAATCATGAAGGGTACGACTGTTCGTCGGTTAAAGAGCTACACGAGCTGGGTTAAATACGTCGTGAGACAGTATGGTTTCTATCTTCTAGAAGTAATTAGAGTAAAACAAGAATAGCCCCTTCGTACGAAAGGAGTTGGGTATGTTAACCTCTGGTTTATTTGTTGTCTTATGGTAATTAATAATCCGTATAATACGCCAAAAGGCGGGGATGGAGTTTGTTAAAAGCTCCTACCCACGGTTACTTTAAATATTACTTAATTTAGAGAAAAACAGGCACAGCAATAAAGCTACGTTAGTTATAAATAAGTGCTGAATGCATATAGGCACGAAGTTTATCTTCGTATACTCTTAAATATACGTAATACAACATTACGAATTGTGTAATAACAATTGTATAGGCTTTGGTTTAAATAATTTTGATATTTTCAGACACAAAGTACTAATTATATTAATAACTAAATTTTACACTTATAAACACTTAAATTTTCTTAAACAATAAACATTAAATATAGCTCTATAATTTTTCCTTTATATGGTTTTATCATAAAAATTAACAGGTTTAATCTGTAACACTTGGTTAAATGGAATTATCTACATATTTGCGCTATTATATTTACCAGCATGTATTTTATAATATGTTATTATAAGATGTAAAAGGAAAAAGCAACCTTAACCATTATTTTTAGTGTATAATGATAAACTAACTATGCTTAATCTATCGAAAGCGTAAGGAAGATACAAATATTCATAACAATGATACAAGCAGCTAAAATAATTGGTACAGGTCTAGCCACAACAGGTTTAATAGGAGCAGGTGTAGGAATAGGAGTAGTTTTTGGTGCTTTAATATTAGGTGTTGCAAGAAACCCTTCATTAAGAGGACAATTATTCTCTTACGCTATACTTGGTTTTGCTTTTGCAGAAGCTACAGGATTGTTTGCATTAATGATGGCATTCCTTTTATTATACGTAGCCTAATTAAATAATTTTAATAAATTTATTAATTATTTTTACTTTTTTCCTGGTGTATAATGATAAATTTATATCCTTTATTCATCAAAAATGTAAAAAAGATAAAAAAAAAAATTTTTTTTAATACTAATAATTATAATGAGTAATTTAAATATTAGTTCATATAAATATATAGCTGAATATATATTAGAAAGGTGTAACCGTATAACTCAATTTATATACCCTTCAGGTATATTCAGTAAAGTTTAACCCATTATGCTTGCTCAGCTTGATATAATGCATGGTTTTAACTAAGATGCTATATTACGTAACGTTTTTCTTTAATTAGTTTATTTATATCATAACAATCAAAATTCTATTATTAATTTGTCGGGTTTATTTTTTTTGGTTTTAATTATATGTTATTTGTTTTTTCTTTCCTTACATACAGGTATACGAATACATCCAAATATAAACTTTAGCATATAAACTTTAATTCATAAAAACATTTAGTAATTATAATAGTACGGTGGATTTAAATACACATATGTGTAGTGTAAAAATATTTATATAATTTTTTATAAATAACAATCCATATGATATTGTTAAAAATCATTAGGGTTAGAAGAAAATAAGTTTAATTTAATCTAAACAACAATGTTACTAGTTTTATTATTATTAATACCTTTAATAGGTATATTTATGATTTCTGTTGTATCTTATGGTACTAAGACAGAAGGATACTCTTTAACTACTTTAAAACAAATTAAGATAATAGGTTTATCTACTTCAATAATTAATTTTTTTGTATCTTTGGTTGTATTTATATTATTTAATTTTAGTAGTAACCAATTCCAATTTGTACAAGAATACCATAAAATAAGTAGTTTTGATTTCTATTTAGGTGTGGATGGTATAAGTATGTATTTCGTTCTTTTAACTACAATAATCATGCCTATTTCATTATTAAGTAATTGAAGTTCAATATCAGAGAATGTAAAGTCTTATGTTATAATAATATTGTTACTTGAAACATTACTTTTAGCAGTATTTTTAGTATTAGATATATTATTGTTTTATATCTTTTTTGAAAGTATTTTACCTCCTTTATTTATATTGATAGGGTTATTTGGGTCTAGTAATAGAGTAAGAGCAAGTTTTTACTTATTTTTATATACTTTATTAGGGTCTTTATTCTTGCTGTTATCTATACTAACTATGTCATCCATTATGGGTACTACTGATTTTGATGCATTGTACAAAACAAACTTTAATTTCTTAACTCAATTATTCTTATTTTACGGTATTTTCATTGCCTTTGCGGTAAAAACTCCAACTATTTTTTTAAATACTTGATTGCTAAAAGCTCACGTAGAGTCACCTCTTGGGGGTAGTATAATATTAGCAGGTATAGTATTAAAACTTAGTTTATATGGTATTCTTAGACTAATTTTACCTATATTACCTAAAGCTTATTTTTATTTCACTTCTGTAGTATATGTAATAGGAGTTATTACAATTATATATGCAAGTTTCAGTACACTAAGAACAATAGACATTAAGGAATTAATTGCTTATAGTTCTGTTTCTCACGCAGCAGTTTACTTGCTTGGTGTATTCAGTAATTCAATACAAGGTATAGAAGGTGGAATTGTACTAGGGTTAGCCCACGGTTTTGTATCTTCAGGGTTATTTATATGTGCTGGAGGTGTATTATACGATAGATCATCAACGAGATTAATAACTTTCTACAGAGGTATAGCACAAGTAATGCCTTTATTTTCTGTATTGTTTTTCATACTTTGTTTAGGTAATGCTGGTACTCCATTAACTTTAAATTTCATAGGTGAATTTATGAGCTTATATGGTACTTTCGAAAGACTACCTTTATTAGGTATATTTGCTAGCTCTTCTATAGTATTTAGTGCAGCATATACAATATATATGTTCAATAGAATAGCTTTTGCAGGTTCATTTTCTAAATTCTTTAAATTTAGTATTCCCGATTTAAACAAAAGAGAATTATCTATATTACTAACATTAGTAGTATTAACAGTATTTTTAGGTATTTATCCTGCTCCTATCTTAGATGGTTTACACTATTCAGTTTCTTCATTAATATATTACAGTGTAATATCTTAAGTTACTATTTAATTGTATAATAATATTATATTATATTACATAATAATAATAAAACCATAGTTTAACAAATGGTGTTACGAATATTATTATTGTAAATATAATCGTAATTACTAATATTATTAATATCATTTAGTATATTATATTATTACTTTTAATATTATATAAGTTATTAAAAAGAGAGCTTAACTTAATGGTAAAGTATGTGACTTTTAATCATTATAATATGAGTTCGAATCTCATAGCTCTTAAGTTATAGTGAAATTATTATCATAGTTAATTGTTTTTTACTGTTTAATTTAAAATCATGTAACGTTCCTACATACTAAATATTAATATTGCTTTCACCCCTTATATCACTATTAATTTTTTTCTATATATTTTGGTATATAATTATATACGGCCATAGGTTAATGGTAGACCGTTCGTCTTCCAAACGATGTGTACCGATTCGAATTCGGTTGGCCGTAAATAATTTATGTGTTTTTTCTCCTTAATTTTTATAAACATAGAGTTAGTAACTTAATTGGTAAAGAACTTTCTTGTCGAGAAAGTAGATATCGGATCGTGGCCGGTCTAACTCGCACTATAAGGAAAAGTTGCTATAGGTAAGGCAAGATATTTGCTAAATATTGTGTTTATACACCTGGATGTTCGAATCATCTCTTTTCCGTAAAAAATGCATAGATATAATAAGAGTATAGTTTAATTGGCAAAATAGGAAGCTTCAAACTTCAAATTCTCAGTTCAAGTCTGAGTGCTCTTGCTTAAAGGCTACGGCCACAGATTTAATATTATTAAATAAAATCTACAGGTTCCTTAACTTAATAGGTAAAGTGTACTTTTGATAAGAGTATGTTCGATGTTCAAGTCATCGAGGAATCAAACTATTATTTTAATTTATAATAAAAAAGTTTAAAGAGAATTGGCTGAGTGGTCTATAGCGATAAGCTTGAAACTTATTTTAGTAAAATACACTAACATCCGTTCGAATCGGATATTCTCTGTAAATTTATTATAGTTTAATTTATAACAACTATAGTTGTTATAAGTTTAATATACATTGCATGTTAAGGCCATTTTGTATATATACCTAATTTGGGTTGAGGAATTGTTATGTTCAAATTATAATAACCCAAAAAATTAAAAATATATCTACTTATTTAGTTTAATAATAGAAAACTTCGCTATAAAATAATAATTCTATGCTTACAATTTTTTTTTAATTATTAGTGATACTAAAATATATTTATTAAATTATTGTTATTAAGTTTTGTGTATATGTACTTATAAATATATATAAATTGGACATATTATTATTAATCTTTTTAAAAATTTACAGAATTGTTACGTATTAGTTTTTAATATAGTTTACAACCGGTATTATTTGAGGATTTATAATAAATGTAAGTTATAAATAATTTAATAAATATTATTTGTTTAGTGTATACAATATTTGTTTAGTTTATATTTTATTTTTTTTTATTATAAATAAATTGTTTATTTTTTATTTAAATGTAATTCAATTAAACTATTTTCTAATAAACTAACTAAAGGAACTATTATCAAGAAATGTGAAAAATATAAAACAGTACTTATTTGACCAAATTCTATGAATGGTGATTCAACGTGTTTAGCACCCAATTGCATCAATAATAAGAAATTTGCTACAAAAATGTAAAATGCTATTTTACTTAAAGGTCTGAACTGTAATCCTCTACTTCTACCTAGGTCTGTGAAAGGCATAGTTAGTATTATTAATATGGCAGAAAACATAGCAATAACACCTAATAGTTTGTTAGGTATAGATCTTAATATAGCATAGAAAGGTAATAAATATCATTCTGGTACTATAGCAGGAGGTGTTTGCATTGGATTGGCCACAACGTAATTCTCACTATCACCTAAAACGTTCGGCATGAAGAAAACAAACACTGATAGCACTATTATAAATAAGAATATAGTTATTAAATCTTTAAATATAAAGTATGGAGCAAAAGGAAGTCTGTCATAATTACCAGAAACTCCTAAAGGATTACCTGAACCTGCACTATCATGTAAAGCAATTAAGTGCATTAAAGCTAATGCAGCTAATACGAAAGGTAATACAAAATGCAATGCAAAAAATCTATTTAATGTTGCGTTATTAACAGAAAAACCTCCTCATAAAAACTCAACTATGTCTTGTCCTACTCATGGTATTGCACTCATTAAATTAGTAATAACAGTTGCACCTCATAAAGACATTTGTCCGTAAGGTAAAACATAACCCAAGAAGGCTGTAGCCATCATTAAAACTAATATAATAGTACCTATAGTTCATACCAATGTTCTAGGTGCTTTGTAAGAACCATAGTATAGACCTCTTCCTACGTGTAAATATACTAAGAAGAAAAATGCTGAAGCTGTATTAGAGTGTAAGTAACGTATTAATCATCCGTTATTTACGTCTCTCATAATATGTTCTACTGAATTAAATGCTTCAAGTACGCTAGGATTGTAGTGCATAGCTAAAGTAACTCCTGTTACGATTTGTATTACAAGACAAAATCCTAATAGTGAACCAAAGTTTCACAGGTAACTAATATTTGAAGGCTGAGGTGAATCAACTAAATAACCATTAACTAAACTTAATAAAGGGTGACTTTTAAATATTCTCATTTATTTTTATTTCTTATTTATATGTATTATTTTATAATTAAATTTAATTTAACTTAAGATAATCTTGTGTATTATTATTAAAACTGTTTAATAATCTCTTATTACTAAATTATTTAGTACTAATAAACTGATATAGTTAGTTTCGACCTAGTATAAAAATAATTTATTTTTATATTAATATATCAAGTAAGTTATTATAATTTTTTTTAGCTAAATACTAATATGCAGCTATAACTATATATAGTATTATAACTATTTTTTTATTATTGATAATAAAGCTACTACCATTACTATTAACAGACTATTGTCCATAACATATATATAAGGAAGTACCATATAAGAAGTAAGACCTACAAGTATATACAATGCATATGATGTGATAACCCCTGTGTCTAATTTGGATATGTTTTTACTTAAAACAATTAATCCTTTTTCTAAACCATATGGCCCAACTAATTCTATAGAACCTTTATCAAGTACTTTTGTTGTTTGCCCTCCTAACTTTAATACAAAATCTGTTATATACTTATTATAGAACATTTCAATTAGAAAACGTTGATTGAAAAAACTAAATATGTTATAACCTATTCTAGATGATTTGAAATTTGTTAACACTTTAGGTGAAAATTCGGATAATATAATAGATAATGCACTCAAAGTTAAAGTAAATATTAAAGGTAAAACTTTAAATAAAGTAGGTACAGCGAATTCAGTATCTAACATAATTTCATGGCTAGGGTGAATAAATAAACTATTATCAGAAAAGAAATTACACCCAAGTCCTATGAACATATCTTTAGTTATATAACCAAAAAATATAGAAAATATAGCTAAAATTATTAATGGTAAACTCATAAATATATCACCTTCATGGGCATGTTTATAATTTACAAGAGGTCCATTAGGATTAGTTAAGAAAGTTAAATATAAAACTTTAACAGAATACAGTGTAGTAAACATAGCACCTATCGTAGATATAAAATATACAACTGTGCTAGAAAAATAAAATTGACCATATGCTGATTCTAGTATAAAATCCTTAGAATAAAAACCTGTCATAAAAGGGAATGCTACTAAACTTAATGAGGCTATTAACATAACTGAATATGTTAAAGGAAGAAAAGCTTTTAATCCTCCATATCTTCTAAAGTCCTGATTATCGGAAACAGCGTGTATTACTGCTCCAGCTCCTAAAAATAAAAGTGCTTTATAAAAAGCATGATTAACTAAATGAAATAAAGCAACATTATATGATGATAAACCTATCGCAACTACCATCATACCCAATTGACTCATTGTTGAGTAAGCTATCACCTTTTTAATATCTTGTTGGAATAACCCTATAAGAGAACTAAATACAGTTGTAATAGCACCAATTCATAAACATAATAATAGTACAGTGTTACTATATTCTATTAAAGGAGAACTACGCATTAAAAGATAAACACCAGCAGTAACCATAGTAGCTGCGTGTATTAATGCTGACACTGGAGTAGGACCTTCCATAGCCATAGGTAATCATACATGAAGCCCTATTTGTGAACTTTTGGCCATTGCACCTATTAATAAGCATATACCTATTATAGTTATAAGGTTATCTGTCATCAATGGTGCCATAGAAAATACAGTTGAGTAATCTATGTTACCAAAAGATCATAGAATAGCAAACATACCTATTGTTAAAAAGCAATCTCCAACTCTATTTGTCAAAAATGCAGATAGTGAGCTTTGATTTGCTGCTATTCTAGTAAATCAGAAACTTACAAGTAAATAAGAACAAACACCAACACCTTCTCATCCCACAAACATTAAAAGAAAATTGTTTGACGTTACAAGAATAATCATCATAAAGGTGAATAAGCTTAAATAACTAAAAAATCTTTGGTTATGAGGGTCATGACTCATATATCCTATAGAATATATATGTACTAATGAAGAAACTATTAAAACAGGTATTAACATTGATACTGTTAATGAGTCAAAAGTAAAACCTCATGACACATTAAGAGATTCAGAGTCTATTCACCTGAATAAGTTTATATAAACCGGTATGTTGTTAATACCTACTTCAAAAAAACTAACTACAGAAAGCAAAGTGGTAGTTATAACACATGTACATGTTATTATATGAGATCCTGTAACACCTACTTTTCTACCGAAAAATCCTGAAATAATTGATCCTAATAAAGGCAATATTATTAATGATAAATACATTTATTTAAATTCTATAGCTACACTTCCTCTTAATCTATAGAAGGCAACTAATATACCTAATCCTATTGCTGATTCTGCTCCAGCTATTGCAATTATATATATCGCGTATATTTGACCTAATATGTCGTCAAAATTAAGTGAAGTAACTAAAATTAAAAATGTTATAGACAATAGCATAATTTCTATTGAAATAAGCATAAGGATAATATTTTTTCTATTTAATACAAAACCAAATACTCCCGTTAAAAATAAGATAAGTGATAAATTCATTGTTATTTAATTTATATCTATATACCATATGTGTTTATGAATGATTTTTATTATTCTTTTTTTTTATGAATGATTTTTATTATTCTTTTTTTTTATGAATGATTTTTATTATTTTTTTTTTTATTAAGATTGTAATGGTAGGCTTGCAAAAGCATGTGGTTTAGGTGGACTATTTAAACATCACTCTAAACTTGTATAGGCTCTGTTAAGTAAGTGTTGTAAAAAATCTGTGTAGAACTGTGGTGTAGCTCAAGGATATCTAGATACGCTTTCACCATAAACTAATTGAACATATACAATGTTTAAGAATAATCAAGTTGCTACTACAGAAATTATTGAACCAAAACTACTAATTAAATTTCATCCTGCAAATGCATCAGGATAATCACTAATTCTTCTAGGCATACCTTGTAATCCTAGGAAATGTTGAGGGAAAAATGTAACATTAACCCCAATAAATAATATTCAGAAGTGTACTTTACCTAACATAGTGTTGTAACTTAAACCTAAAATTTTAGGTATTCAAAAGTATCATGCACTATATAAAGCAAAAACTGCACCCATACTTAATACATAGTGGAAATGTGCTACAACATAGTAAGTATCATGGAATGCTATATCAAGTGAGGCATTAGCTAATACCACTCCACTTAATCCACCTATAGTAAACATAAATACAAATCCTAAGGCAAATAACATAGAAGGTGTTAATACTAAAGATCCTCCGTAACAAGTAGCTAATCAACTAAATATTTTAATTCCAGTTGGTACTGCTATTATTAATGTAGCAGCAGTGAAGTAGGCACGTGTATCTACGTCTAAACCTACACTGTACATGTGGTGACTTCAAACTACAAACCCTAAAACACCTATAGACATCATAGCATATACCATACCTAGGTATCCGAATACGCTTTTATTTGAGCTTGCAGATATAGTTGTACTGATTATACCAAAACCTGGTATAATTAAAATATAAACTTCTGGGTGACCGAAGAATCAGAAAAGATGTTGGTATAATATAGGATCTCCTCCTCCTGCTACTTCAAAGAATGATGTATTAAAGTTTCTATCTGTTAACACCATTGTTATACCACCTGCTAAAACAGGTAATGATAATAATAATAATACAGCAGTAACGATTACTGCTCATCCAAATAAAGCTAGCTTGTGTAATCTTATACCTGGACTTCTCATATTTAAAATTGTTGTTATGAAATTCATAGCTCCTAAAAGACTACTTATTCCTGACAAGTGTAAAGCAAATATTGCTAAGTCTACACTAGGTCCACTGTGACTTTGTATTCCTGATAGTGGTGGGTATAGAGTTCATCCAGTACCTGCACCATTTTCAATTGTACTTGCAAATACAAATAAAACTAAACTTGGAGGAAGTAATCAGAAACTAATATTATTTAGTCTAGGAAATGCCATATCTGGCCCCCCTACAAGTAATGGTAATAAGAAATTACCAAAACCTCCAATTAAGGCTGGCATAACCATAAAAAATATCATTAATATAGCGTGAGCAGTTATAATACTATTGTATAATTGGTTATCTGCTATATACTGTACTCCAGGTCCAGATAATTCAAGTCTAATTAGTACAGAAAAAGCTGTTCCTAATAAACCTGAAAATAACGCAAAAATAAGGTATAGAGTACCAATATCTTTTGCATTACTTGATAAAAATCAACGTTCTCATCACATTGATATATCAGATGTTTTTTTATTTAAATTTCTCTCATCTAAATTGATTGTATTAATAATTTTATATAAAAGATAAAGCATACATAATAATGATACAAAAATCTTTTTCAGAATAAATATTATTTTATCACGAAGTTTTGTATCATTAGACTAAGTTAATAGATAATATATTTTAAAATTTTCGGGTTATTATGATTCGAACATAACAATTCCTCAACCCAAATGAGGCGCCTAACCAACCTGGCTCTAACCCGTAGTGCGTTTGAAACTAATTGCAGTTTTTTTTTACAATAAACCGTATATTTATATGAATAATAAAAAAAAATAATAATTTATTGGATATATACAAGCTGATTTCTGGTATTGCAAATGTTACTAAAATAATACTTAATATTGGCTTTCTTTCTCACATACATAACAACATGTATATTTTTTTTTACTTTCTATATAATACCGAAGCTTATACTTCTAAACAAAACAACAGCAATATCAACTTAAAGTGTCAGACTTTACTATTTTATGCAATATATATCACAAAATTAATTTTATCAGTATTTATTTTTTCTTTCTATTACGAACTACTTATGATCGCAATATAATTACTTAATTGCTTTTTCAAAATAAATATACACAAACCTATTTGTAGCTTAATTAAATATCGTACTTAACTAAGGGTACGTTAGTTAAACCAACTTGATAAATACATAACAGTTAAACCATTGATTTTTTTTTTTATTATGTTAATATTTAATGTAAATCTAACCCATCTTTAATGTATGAGCAAGATAGTACAACAAACACTTGGGCTTGTATAAAGGCAATACCTAACTCTAACCCAGAAAATGCTATAATAAACGCTAGTGGAAATAATCCTAAAAAGAAAAATATAAATCCTGAAGTCATTATATTGTAAGTAAATCCACTAAGAATATTTAGAAGCATGTGACCTGACAGTATATTTGCTGCAAGTCTTAATCCTAATGATACGTTTCTTGCTAAATAAGAAATAAATTCGATTAAAACTAATAAAGGTAATAAAGCTAGAGGACACCCAGCTGGCACAAATAATGAAAAGAATTTAATACCGTGTTTGCTTAAACCTAAGATAGTTGCTCCTAGAACTATTGTGAAACTTAAAGAAAATGTTAAAATAAAATGACTAGTGCTGGCAAAACTATAAGGTACCATACCTATTAAATTATTAACTAATATGAACATAAATAAAACATACATAAAAGGAAAATAAATTTGACCGCTTTTTGCATTAATTTGACCAACCACTATACTATGTACAGTTGCATATAATGTTTCTTGTGATATAGATCAGGCATTTGGTACTACTTTATTGTTGTTAGTTGATAATATACTTAACATGAAAAGAAGGTAACCGGCTATAGTTAAATACAACCCAATATTTGTTATAGATAGTGATAAATTACCTAAAATAGGGGCGTCTATACTTAATAAGTTTCTTACTTCAAACTGGTCCAAAGGACTTATAATATAGGTAAATAAATTCATAATGAAAAAATAAAATATTATATGTATAATAAAAAGGTGTGTACACAGATTTTATAATAAATATCTAGTATTAAATATACATAATTTTATAATAGTTATCTATGTTACATTGTTGTTAAGTTAAAGATCAATTTATTTGATTACTTACAGCTAAATACGTACTTTATAATTTACTTATAAACACACGTGTAGCAAATAAACGAACAAATCTAGGTAAGATATATTTAGAAAATACATATGTTAATAAAACAAAAATAGCAAAGGCAAACACTACTTGATTTATAAAAAAAAAAGGTACTAATTGAGGCATTGGAATGTTATTATTTATATGGTCCTTAGTAAACAGAAGACGAAATATATCTAATAATAGAGAAAAGGTAAACTACGGTTTAATTATTACATAATAATAGACTTAATGCAAATATTTAGTCTGGCATTATTATTATAATTTATATATATGTTTAAATGTATATTAAACAAAAAGTATATTAGGAAGAAAAGGAATTGAACCTTCGACAGCCTTAGCTATTGAGTTTACAGCTCAACCCATCATACCAACAAATGGAACCTTCCTTTTTATTATGGGGGAAAAATTGTTAATGTTTATTAAACCCGTGCAATTTCCACTACACGAACCGTATTTCGACTTAACACCAATTAGGGTCACGCATACGAAAATTCCTCGTTAAAATACGACAATAAAAGACAAGCCTAATTGCTACGTAGTTAGATTAACGAAAAACCAAACTTATTGCACATACCCCTTTCAGCGCCTGACGAGTGGTTAGTACCTATGTGAGATTAAATCCACCGTGATGTAGTGATTCACGATTACTAGTAATTCCTTTTTCATGCAGTCGAGTTTCAGACTACAATCCATTTTATATTCTGCTTTAGAGATTAGCTCATATTCGCATTTTTGCCTCTCTTTGTACAAATACATGTGGCACGTCTATAGCCCACAATATTAAGGTCATGATGACTTGTCTTGGTCCCTATTATGATATCCAATATAGCGGTGAACTACTCCGTGGCCTTAGCAAATTTCATACTTATGGACCAGCCGTAACCAATCCACTTTTTTACTTTAAGACGACATAATGGAGTATGGGTTTACGTTAATTTAATGAATCTAACCAAAATCTCACGACATTAACTGAAGACAGCCGTGCAACGCTTGTATGATAAATAACCATAGTATTTTATCATATTCAAATTGTGGTAAGGTTTTTCGAGGGTTATCGAATTAAATAACATACTTCACTACTGGTTTCACAAACGGTCTAATGATTTCAGTTCCTGCGTTGCCACATTACTCTTGAGGTGGAATGCTTACACTTTCATTTATACACCAATTTTTTCTTGGTCTATAACATTCATAATTTTCTGCCTGGACTACTAGGGTATCTAATCCTATTCGCTCCCCAAGCCTTCGTCCCTTAACGTCAGTTCATATATAGAGGATTGCCTTCGCCGTTATCCGTCCCATTAGTATCAAAAAATTTCATCTTTACACCAATAGTCCTAATATTTACCTCTCAAATAAAACTCTAGTATTTTTGTACCCTGCACAGGCTGAAAATACCGTCTAGGTACCCTTTAAACCTAATAAAGATGAATAACACTAGTCTCGCTTGTGTTGCCGCGACTGCTGGCACAAGAATTGGTCGAGACACATAAATAGAAATCTGTCATAATCAATCTTCTATTTAGAACTTTATACGACATAGTCGATGCGTATATATTTATATTTCAATATATAACTTCATTCCCCCAAATTGCTGGTTCAGCCGTTAGGCTATTGACCAAGATTCCTCACTGCTGTACTATACGTATTGGGGTTTTTTCAGACCCAATGTGGTCAATAAACCTCTCAGTTATGACTACAAGTCAAAGCTAGTTAAGTAATTACCTTAACTACTACTTACTTGATAATTCTTAAATATCTTAAAGCGAGAAGAAGTTTTATCTCTTTAAGGAATTTTTTTTCCTTACTTTAAGGCAATAAAAGTATTATATACTCACCTTTACACCACCTAATTTTTTTACCAAAGTCTATTAAAAATGAAACTTTATAAAATTATGTATGATTAGCATGTGTCAAGCCTTTGGACAGCGTTCAATCAGAGCCATCATCAAACTCAAAAACAAATAATATTTACTATAAAAATAATATATGTTAATAATAAAAGTAAAAAATTCATTTTCTAGTTAAAGCTAAAATATGGTTTACTATATTAGACTTTAAAATATATTCTTAACTAGTATAATAATAAAGATATAATATAATTTTTTATATCATTAATAAAACTAAGGTAGTTAGGCAACTACCTTAATTAATATTTACTTTAGAATACCTAAATACTTTAAGGGGGGGGAAAATGAGTTTTATCTATTTCATAACTAGGTTTATATTTATTATATTTTAAAAATAATCATTCAATATGAACAATAAACATGCGTATTTGGTATATACGTAATTATGTTATTTTTTTTTTTAGGTATTAACTGGTGAAACAAAACTACTGTTAGGTATTGAGGCTCTAAATATATCTTTTTTTATTATAGATTAATATAACTAAACTTACTCATATATTATTAAGAACCTCAGTAATAAACAGATAAGAATAAAAATAATCATACAACATCTACAAAGTGTCAGTACAGTATACCAGCTTCTAACCCTAAATGGTGGTTTTCAGTTAAGTGATAGGCTAATAAACGTCAGA